TACCCCATAGAGATATTGAATACAAGGGGGTATTCCTTTTTCCACTGTAATTTTGAAAATGAACGTTTAAATGTCCTTCAAAAGTAAGTAAATAAATCCGACACATATAAAATGCAGTTAATCCCGCCGTAGACCAAGCTATTATTGCAAAAATAGGTGAATACAACCAACTATCATTAAGGATTTCATCTTTGGACCAAAAACAAGCAAGGGGTGGAATACCGCAAAGAGAAAGTGTACCTAATAAAAAAGAATTTTTAGTAATTGGTACATGTTTTGTTAAACCTCCCATAAGTACCATGTTCTGGCTTTTTTCTGGACAATATCCAACAAGAGTTTCCATCGAATGAATAACAGATCCCGATCCTAAAAACAATAATGCTTTGGAATAAGCATGAGTAATCAAATGAAATAAAGCACTGCGATAAGACCCCATACCTAGAGCTAACATCATATAACCCAATTGAGACATTGTAGAATAGGCTAAACCCCTCTTAATGTCTTTTTGAGCAAGAGCTAAAGTAGCTCCTAAAAAAACTGTTATTATCCCTATAAAAGAGATAAAATTCATGATGTGGGGTATGACTATGAAAAGAGGCATAAGTCGAGCTACAAGAAAAATTCCTGCTGCTACCATCGTAGCAGCATGTATAAGAGCTGAAATAGGAGTCGGCCCTTCCATTGCATCAGGTAACCATACATGAAGGGGAAATTGTGCAGATTTAGCAATAGCACCGCCAAATAATAGAACAGCGCACAAAGTAACAAATAAAAAATTGACCTCATTAGTAGAAATCAAGTTATTTAATATTTGGAATAAATCACGAAATTCGAAACTTCCTGTTACCCAATAAAACCCCAAAATGCCTAATAATAAACCAAAATCACCAACACGATTAGTTACAAACGCTTTTTGACAAGCCTTTGCTGCAACAGGTCGTGTGAACCAAAATCCTATTAATAGATACGAACACATTCCAACCAATTCCCAAAAAATATAAATTTGTATCAAATTTGAACTAGTAACTAATCCCAACATGGAAGTACTGAAAAAACTCATATAAGCAAAAAATCTCAGATATCCATGATCATGAGACATATAATTATCACTATAAATAAGAACTAAAATTCCAACAGTAGTGATTAATATTGACATAATAGAAGTAAGTGGATCGATTAAGTATCCGAATTCTAAAGAAAAATCATTATTGATAATCCAAGACCATACATATTGATAGACAGAACTGCTATTTATTTGCTGAATAGACAGATTCATGGAAAAAATCATGACTATACTTAACAATAAAACGCTCTGAAAAGCCCACATACGACGAAGACTTTTTGTTGCCGTCGGAAAAAGAAGAAGTCCCACCCCTATTAACATAGGAACTGGAAGTGGAAGAAAAGGTATTATCCACGCATATTGATATGTCTGTTCCATAAAAAAAGTTTTTTATTCTTAATTAATTGTTTCCGATTCACCGGATCTTACCTCTTTCGAAAAAGTCACTAAAAAATCAAGATATGCACTAATTTATTTAAATTTAATTTCATAATTTTAATTTTATATTAGTATTTATTTTGAGTCTTTTCAAAATCGTTCAAATATTCAAAACAAGAAGTTACAATTGGAGAAATGATATGACCAAGTGCCATATATAAAATATAAATAAAAAGAATATAAATAGGAAATAAAATATAAAATATAAATAAAAAGAATATAAATATAAATAAATATATTATTACGAGAAATTATCATAATAATTAATAATCGTAATAATAATTAATAAAAATAATAAAACAATTTAGGCTAAAAAGAGTACTGATGCTGATATGAATTATATGAATTATAGGATTAACTAAGGTCATTGGTCTAATGAAAAAACTCTTTATTTTAGTTACTTTATTTCAACTCATTAACTAATTCATTATGGGATTGATTGTTTTCCATTTCAATCAAAACAATTTATTAGTAAAGTTTAGAAGATTATAGATCTAAAATGAACTTTTTTTATCAAAAAAACAGATCTTTCTTACTAGTCTCATTCGAATTTGAAAATGGAATTTAGGTGTATTTTTTCTCAAGTTTTACTAAAAAAAGATTACTAAAAAAAGACTCACGTTTTTAGGCAAAAGTTTACAATCCTTTGAGGTATTTTATTACATGTAAATAAAGTATAGAATAGAATGACGAAAATAAAGGTCTTTTAGGCTCTTTATTTATTTTATTAAGTTTGATTTCTATCACATAGCAGATTCTAAAGATATAACTTTGAGATATAAACAACGAGAATTAAGAGTTCCAAACCAAAAATTTTTGGTTTTACGAATAGTGTATGGAATCAAAAATTTTTTATGTTATTTCGAGTCATTTTTGATCAAATTTTTACAGATATATCTATATCTATCTATATTTCTTTTTTATGAAGAGAATCTTTTTTAGAGAAAAATAGATCATGAATAAGAAAAAATAATTGGTTTTGAACAATAGATGTCTTTCACATCCAACTATAACAATGAGTAACTTCTTCATTTTTAAATGGCAGTTCCAAAAAAACGTACTTCGATATCAAAAAAGCGTATTCGTAAAAATATTTGGAAAAGGAAAGGATATTGGGCAGCGTTAAAAGCTTTGTCATTAGGGAAATCTCTTTCTACCGGGAATTCAAAAAGTTTTTTTGTACGACAAACAACTAAGTCCTAAAAGATTGGAATAATCAGAATGGATTTGACTCAAAAAATTGGATCAGTAATTATCTATTATCTATATTTGTTAATATCTATATCTATATTTCTATATCTATATTAAATAATAAAACAATTGGCAGTCCTAGACTTTTAATCTTATCTTATTCTTTTCTTATAAGATAAGATAAAAATTCTTGTATTTTCTGAAATCTAAAGAAATAAAAAATATTGTATTTTTTTTAGTATATTTTCAATCAGATTTTGGTGGTGGGGAGTCTTATTTTCCCCATCGACCTTTACAATAATGATAATGAAAAATTTTTATCTTTCTCGGGAAGGGCAGATATAAGATTTTTAGTTAAAATTAATGAATTGTTGAAACTAATTGATTTCATGTTAAAAATTTTTGGATAACTTTCTTACTTCTTCATTTATTTACTATTTTACTATATGGAATATGGAATGTATTTATCATATATCTACAACTTTCAGTCCAATCAATAAAAAAACTTCATTGTTGAGATATTATGTACAAGTGTCAATTTGGAGTAGTCAAAAATAGACATATTTTAGATTCATTGATAAAATTTCTTTTTTTTTTTTTCTGAAATCTGATAAAGCAGAAATAATGACAATAATAATAAAAGTAAAAAATGAAAAAAGTTTTTTTTCGCGAGAATTCTCTAGTTGCAAGAATTCTATTTTTCTATTTTTGGCTAATATATATATAAACTACTTGAATCTTTACTAAAAAAACTTATTTGAGTGAATTGACTTATTCAATCTCGACGATTGAATATAAATAGGCTATTATGAGTTCGAGCAAGCCGCTATGGTGAAATCGGTAGACACGCTGCTCTTAGGAAGCAGTGCTAGAGCATCTCGGTTCGAGTCCGAGTGGCGGCATGCCATCTTCTAAAAGAGATCCAATACATCCTATAATAAAAATAAATAAAATTCCCTATTTCTATTTATTAATTAAATTTATATGGGGATTCCCTCCCCCTTTTTCATTTTTATGATGATGATATTTTCAACTTTAGAGCATATATTAACTCATATTTCCTTTTCTATTGTTTCAATTGTAATTACAATTCATTTGATAACCTTATTTGGCAATGAAATCATAACATATGATTCGTCAGAAAAGGGAATGATAGCTACTTTTTTATGTCTAACAGGATTATTGCTCACCCGTTGGATTTCTTCGGGACATTTCCCGCTAAGTGATTTATATGAATCATTAATTTTTCTTTCATGGAGTTTCTCCCTTATTCATATAGTGCCTTATTTCAAAATAAGAAAAAATTATTTAACCACAATAACTGCTTCAAGTACTATTTTTACCCAAGGTTTTGCTACATCGGGTCTTTTAAATGAAATACGGAAACCCACAATATTAGTACCCGCTCTACAATCGGAATGGTTAATAATGCACGTAAGTATGATGATATTAAGCTATGCGGCTCTTCTTTGTGGATCATTATTATCAGTAGCACTTCTAGTCATTACATTTAGAAAGATTTTTTATAGTTCTAAAAGTAATAATTTATTAAAATTAAATGAGTCATTTTCGTTTGGTGAAATCCAATACAAGAATGAAAGAAACAATATTTTTTATGCTAAGAATTATTACAAGGCTCAATTGATTCAACAATTAGATTTTTGGAGTTATCGTGTGATTAGCCTAGGATTTATCTTTTTAACCATAGGTATTCTTTCAGGAGCAGTATGGGCTAATGAAGCATGGGGATCATATTGGAGTTGGGATCCAAAGGAAACTTGGGCCTTTATTACTTGGATCGTCTTCGCAATTTATTTGCATACTCGAACAAATAAAAATTTGCAGGGGGCAAATTCCGCAATTGTGGCGACTCTAGGCTTTCTTATAATTTGGATATGCTATTTTGGGGTCAATCTATTAGGAATAGGGCTACATAGTTATGGTTCATTTACCTTAACCTCTAGTTAACTTCAAGAAAAGTTCTTCCGAATATAAACAGAGTTCAATGCGGTGTATATAAAACACCTTTGTATCAACCGGCCAGAACCATGTGAATCAAGTAGTGTAGTGATTCACGCGGTTCTTGCAAAGACCAAGGATATTGGGTGAAAATTCAAATTCATATTTTGTTTTTACTTTAATTTAAGATTTAAGAGAAGAAAAATCCTTCTTTTTTTTCATTAGCCAACCGACTCTTAAAAATGAAAAAATGATAGGATTTCTTTTTCTTTAACAAAACTATCTATAAAAATAATTAGATAGAATACCTTCAACCTTGTCAACTGATAGTGAAAGAACAAAATCAGGA